GATGACTGATCCCTCTAATCCAGTCCATCTAATGTCTTTTTCGGGAGCTCGAGGAAATGCATCTCAGGTACATCAATTAGTAGGTATGAGAGGATTAATGTCGGATCCCCAAGGACAAATGATTGATTTACCCATTCAAAGCAATTTAAGCGAAGGACTTTCTTTGACAGAATATATAATTTCCTGCTACGGGGCTCGAAAAGGAGTCGTGGATACTGCTGTACGAACATCAGATGCTGGATATCTCACGCGTAGACTTGTTGAAGTAGTTCAACACATTATTGTACGTAGAACAGATTGTGGTACTATCCGAGCTATTTCCGTGAGTCCTCGAAACGGGGTGACAGAAAAAATTTTTGCCCAAACCCTAATTGGTCGTGTATTAGCAGACGATATATATATGGGGATACGATGCATTGCCGCTCGAAATCAAGATATTGGGATTGGACTTGCCAATCGATTCATAACCCTTCGAGCACAACCAATATATATTCGAACCCCTTTTACTTGCAGGAATACATCTTGGATCTGTCAATTATGTTATGGAAGAAGCCCCACTCACGGCGACCTGGTCGAGTTGGGGGAAGCCATAGGTATTATTGCGGGTCAATCAATTGGGGAACCGGGGACTCAACTAACATTAAGAACTTTTCATACGGGTGGAGTATTCACAGGCGGTACTGCCGAACATGTACGAGCTCCTGCTAATGGAAAAATAAAGTTCAATGAGTATTTGGTTCATCCCATACGTACCCGTCATGGGCATCCTGCTTTTCTATGTTCTATAAACTTGTATGTAACTATTGAGAGTCGGGATATTATACATAGTGTGAATATTCCACCAAAAAGTTTGATTTTAGTTCAAAATGATCAATATGTAGAATCTGAACAAGTGATTGCCGAGATTCGTGCCGGAACGTCTACTTTTCATTTTAAAGAGAGGGTTCGAAAACATATTTATTCTGAATCAGAGGGAGAAATGCACTGGAGTACTGATGTCTACCACGCACCTGAATATACATATAGTAATGTTCATCTATTACCAAAAACAAGTCATTTATGGATATTAGCGGGGGGTCCGTGCAGATCCAGTATAGTGTCTTTTTCGCTTCACAAGGATCAAGATCAAACGAATGTTCATTCTTTTTCTGTCGACGAAAGATATAGCTCTGACCTCTCAATCACTAAGGATCGAGTAAGACATAAATTGTTGGATCCTTCTGGTACTCGTAAAAAAGATAGGGAAAGTCTTGATTATTCAAGACTTGATCGAATTATATCCAATGGTCATTGGAATTTCATATACCCTTCGATTCTCCAAGAGAATTCTGATTTCTTGGCGAAAAGACGAAGAAATAAATTTATCATCCCATTACAATACGATCAAGAACGAGAGAAAGAATTAATACCCTCTTTTGGTATTTCTATTGAAATACCCATAAATGGTATTTTACGTAGAAATAGTATTCTTGCTTATTTTGATGATCCACGATACAGAAGAAAGAGTTCGGGAATTACTAAATATGGGATCGCGGAGGTGGATTCAATAGTAAAAAAAGAAGATTTGATTGAGTATCGAGGAGCAAAAGAATTTAGTCCGAAATACCAAATGAAAGTAGATCGGTTTTTTTTTATTCCCGAAGAGGTGCATATCTTACCCGGATCTTCGTCTATAATGGTCCGGAACAATAGTATCATTGGAGTAGATACACAACTCGCTTTAAATACAAATACAAGAAGTCGAGTAGGTGGATTAGTCCGAGTGGAGAGAAAAAAAAAAAGTATTGAACTGAAAATCTTTTCTGGAGATATTCATTTTCCCGGAGAGACAGATAAGATATCCAGACACAGTGGCATTTTGATACCACCAGGAACGGAAAAAAAAAATTCTAAAGAATCAAAAACAAAATCGAAAAATTGGATCTATGTCCAACGGATCACACCTATCAAAAAAAAGTATTTTGTTTTGGTTCGACCCGTAGTCACATATGAAATAGCTGATGGGATAAATTTAGCAAAACTTTTCCCTCAAGATCTCTTGCAGGAAAAAGAAAATGTCCAGCTTAGAGTTGTCAATTATATCCTTTATGGAAATGGAAAGTCAATTCGAGGAATTTATCACACAAGTATTCAATTAGTTCGGACTTGCTTAGTATTGAATTGGAACCAAGAAAAAAACGGTTCTATGGAAGAGGTTCATGCTTCCTTTGTTGAAGTAAGGGCAAATGATCTGATTCGTGATTTCATAAGAATTGAATTAGTAAAATCTACTATTTCATATACCGGAAAAAGGTACGATACGGCAGGTTCGGGATTGATTCCTGATAATAGATTAGATCGCACCAATATCAATCCTTTTTATTCCAAAGTGAAGATTCCATTAGTTACCCAGCATCAAGGAACTATTGGTACGTTGTTGAATCGAAATAAGGAGGGCCAATCTTTGAGAATTTTGTCATCATTCAATTGTTTTGGAGTTGGTCCATTCAACGGTTCGAAATATAACAATGTGGTAAAAGAATCGAATCCCATAACCCCAATTAGGGGTTTGTTGAGCCCCTTAGGTACAATAGTACCTAAAATAGTGAACTTTTATTCATCTTACCATTTAATAACTCATAATCAGATCTTGTTAAACAAATATTGGCTATTTGACAATTTTAAACAGACTTTCCAAGTACTTCAAGTACTTAAATACTGTTTAATAGATGAAAATAAGAGGATTTATAATCCCAGTCCATACAATAACATCATTTTGAATCCATCCCATTTGAATTGGTGCTTTCTACATTACAATTATTGTGAAGAGACACCCACAATAATTAGCATTGGACAATTTATTTGTGAAAATATATGTCTATTTAAATATGGACCACGCATAAAAAAATCTGGTCAAATCTTAATTGTTCATGTTGACTCTTTAATTATAAGATCAGCTAAGCCTTATTTGGCCACTCCAGGAGCGACTGTTCATGGGCATTATGGAGAAACCCTTTCTGAAGGAGATACATTAGTTACATTTATATATGAAAAATCTCGATCTGGTGACATAACGCAAGGTCTTCCAAAAGTGGAACAAATCTTAGAAGTGCGTTCGATTGGTTCAATATCAATGAACCTTGAAAGGAGAGTTGAAGGTTGGAACGAGCGTATACCAAGAGTTCTTGGAATTCCTTGGGGATTCCTAATTGGAGCTGAGCTAACCATAGCCCAAAGTCGTATTTCTTTGGTTAATAAGATCCAAAAGGTTTATCGATCCCAGGAGGTACAGATCCATAATAGACATATAGAGATTATTGTATGGCAAGTAACATCAAAAGTGTTGGTTTCAGAAGATGGAATGTCTAATGTTTTTTTACCTGGAGAACTAATCGGATTGTTGCGAGCGGAACGAGCAGGACGTGCTTTAGACGAAGCAATCTGTTATCGGGCAATTTTATTGGGAATAACGAGGGCATCTCTGAATACTCAAAGTTTCATATCCGAAGCAAGTTTTCAAGAAACTGCTAGAGTTTTGGCAAAAGCTGCTCTACGGGGTCGTATTGATTGGTTGAAGGGTCTGAAAGAAAATGTTGTTTTGGGGGGGATTATCCCTGTCGGTACTGGATTCAAAAAATTAGTGCACCCTTCAAGGCAAGACAAAAACATTCATTTGGAAATAAAAAAGAAAAATCTATTCGAGTTGGAAATGAGAGATATTTTGTTACACCATAGAGAATTTTTTTGTTCTTGCGCCCCAAGGAATTTCTATGACACACCAGAAAAATCATTTAAGCGAATTCATAATTCTTAAGGAGATATTTTTCTTTTTTACTTTACTAGTTATTGATTGGGTACTAAATAAAATGAAGAAATTAAGTTAAGTAATAAAAAAATTAATGGTTTGGGCTGTGTATCAACGGGCAATCCCGGCGGAAGGTTCCGTAGGAACAATTTTTTATTTGTTAAAAAAAAAAGAAAGCGTGGGAAAGATGACAAGAAGATATTGGAACATCCATTTGGAAGAGATGATGGAAGCAGGAGTTCATTTTGGTCATGGTACTAAGAAATGGAATCCTAGAATGACCCCTTACATCTCCGCAAAGCGTAAAGGTATTCATATTATAAATCTCACTAGAACTGCTCGTTTTTTATCGGCAGCCTGTGATTTAGTTTTTGATGCAGCAAGTCGAGGAAAAAACTTCTTAATTGTTGGTACCAAAAATAAAGCAGCAGATTTAGTAGCATCAGCTGCAATAAGGGCTCGATGTCATTATGTTAATAGAAAATGGCTCGGCGGTATGTTAACGAATTGGTCCACTACGGAAACGAGACTTCATAAGTTCAGAGACTTAAGAGCAGAACAAAAGATGGGGAAACTCAACCGTCTCTCTAAAAGAGATGCAGCAATGTTGAAGAGAAAATTATCTACTTTGCAAACATATCTGGGTGGGATCAAATATATGACTGAATTGCCCGATATTGTAATAATCGTTGATCAGCAAAAAGAATATACAGCTCTTCGAGAATGTGTCATTTTGGGAATTCCGACGATTTGTTTAATCGATACAAATTGTGACCCAGATCTCGCAGATATTTCGATTCCAGCCAACGATGACGCTATAGCTTCAATCCGATTGATTCTTAACAAATTGGTATCCGCAATTTGTGAGGGCCGTTCTAGCTATATAAGAAGTCGTTGATTATGTTATGATTAAGAATAATAAGATTTGTTAATTATTTTTATTTATTGGATCGGTTACTATTCTTGTCTTTCATTTTTAAAAAGAGATAAAATGGGATATTGAAATTATGTTATGCGATTTCTTGGTATCCTAACTATATAATTAATGATGAAAGTAGATGAGTCGAGAAAGAGATGGTTGAATCAAAATAATTCTTTTTTTCAGTTCGATTTCTGTCAGAGGACAATATGAATGTTATACCATGTTCCATTAAAACACTCAAAGGGTTATACGATATATCAGGTGTAGAAGTAGGCCAACATTTATATTGGCAAATAGGAGGTTTACAAATTCATGCCCAAGTACTTATCACTTCTTGGGTCGTAATTGCTATCTTATTAGGTTCAGTCATCATATCCGTTCGGAATCCACAAACCATTCCGACCGACGGTCAGAATTTCTTCGAATATGTCCTTGAATTTATTCGAGACTTGAGCAAAACTCAGATTGGAGAAGAATATGGCCGTTGGGTTCCCTTTATTGGAACTATGTTCCTATTTATTTTTGTTTCGAATTGGTCAGGGGCCCTTTTCCCTTGGAAAATCATACAGTTACCTCATGGGGAGCTAGCCGCCCCCACAAATGATATAAATACTACTGTTGCTTTAGCTTTACTCACGTCAGTAGCATATTTTTATGCGGGTCTTACCAAAAAAGGATTGGGTTATTTCGGAAAATACATTCAACCAACTCCAATACTTTTACCAATTAACATCCTAGAAGATTTCACAAAACCTTTATCTCTTAGTTTTCGACTTTTCGGGAATATATTAGCTGATGAATTAGTAGTTGTTGTTCTTGTTTCTTTAGTACCTTTAGTAGTTCCTATACCTGTCATGTTTCTTGGATTATTTACAAGCGGTATTCAAGCTCTTATTTTTGCAACTTTAGCCGCGGCTTATATAGGGGAATCCATAGAGGGTCATCATTGATTAGTTTTCGAAATAGTCTTTATTTTTAAGCTTATCCCAATTGAGGCAATGCATTTGGTTCTTGGTTGAGGAACATAAGATATATAAATACATATATATATGACTAGAGTTGTAGGAGGAAAGATAGACGATATTACGAAATGGCGTATGCATTAGTGGGGGTCACCACTAGATATATGGAATGTTTATAAGGCCAGCCACAGCCCCTGTATACTTTTCGAAGAATTCTTCTCGAATCTGATTCAATATAAAAATAAAATGTGGGCGGTTTACGTTATGAAAGAAACAAATGTATATGTGATATTAGATATATACTAGTTATATAGGGGTTATCTCTATCTATATTAATTTCATTATTTTTTTTATTTTATTCGAAGTTTTAGTTACTTCGACTCAATAGATTTTTGTGATCAAATAAGTAATAATTTATTGGTTGATTGTATCATTAACCATTTTTTTTTTGGTGCGAGGAACCTATCATCATGAATCCACTGATTTCTGCCGCTTCCGTTATTGCTGCTGGATTGGCCGTAGGGCTTGCTTCTATTGGACCTGGAGTTGGTCAAGGTACTGCTGCAGGCCAAGCCGTAGAAGGTATTGCGAGACAACCAGAAGCAGAAGGAAAAATACGAGGTACTTTATTACTTAGTCTAGCTTTTATGGAAGCTTTAACAATTTATGGACTGGTCGTGGCATTAGCGCTTTTATTTGCGAATCCTTTTGTTTAATTTAATCCTAGAATGAAAATGAAAAAAGTACGTTACCCACTTTTTTTATTTTATTAACTCGTTTCCATTTGCTTCTGTGAATTATATCAATACTTTATTCCTACAATTATGTATTTGTTTGTTGCGACAATACCCCGGGAAGGAGTGATTTGAAGATGAGGAATTAGTGGATTCACTCGCTTTCTTCCTTCCCGTTCTTAGTTTAAATTTTGATTTTTCTTTTAGGAAGTGTTTGAAGAAAGGAGATATTTTGCAATTGATACGAGACTCAGGACCTAACTTAATAAGTATCTTATCGGATACTTCTACTTCAAAAAAAATAAGAAATTTTGTAATTCTCAATCTCAAATTCAATAAAGAAACTTAATCTACTCCCATTAAAAAAAAATGGGAAATTAAGAAAATGAAATCGATAAAAAAAGGGCGAGTCAAGTGATACAAAAAGAACTCTGTTCTTTCTTAGTCCTATCTATAAGAGGAGAGTATATGAAAAATGTAAACGATTCTTTCGTTTCCTTAGGCCACTGGCCATCCGCCGGGAGTTTCGGGTTTAATACCGATATTTTAGCAACAAATCCAATAAATCTAAGTGTAGTGCTTGGTGTATTGATTTTTTTGGGAAAGGGAGTGTGTGCGAGTTGTATATTTCATGAATAGGTTGGATCTAACCGACTGCACTTTATTTATGTTATTATATATTTTTATAGGATAAATAGGAAAAAGTGCACAATCTCGACGAATTCCTTCTGAGTAAATTCATAAATCATATGTAAGAACCATAGCATTTCGTTATTCATTGGTAAGTCAACTTTGATTCTCTATCAACCAACCAATAATGTGAGACCATTAACATGGTTAAAGCTAAACTGTTTGAAGTCCGGGCACAACATGGTACTCTTTCTACCACTACGTTAATAACGAAATGGTTTAAAAAAGAATAGTTTATAATTTTTCCGATATAGAACACTCATATCGATAAAATGATTTGAACTATTTATTAGAATAAATAAGGGGCGCCTTGCCCTTTATTATATATTATATTATCCAATGTCGAATCGACAACCTATGTTATGTATAAAAAGGGGGAATTTTTGGATTTGAATAAAAAAGGAAATA